CTGAGACGGAAATAAAGATATCAAATTCCTACCAAGATAACTGGACGTTCCAACCAACAAGAATCCTAATGAACCTAAAAAAAGGATAAAGGCCCAGCAGAAATTACTTGTTTTTCGAGACCCCGTTATAAGTTCTATCCATATATGTTCTGATCGCCAACTCATACTAGATCCGGTTGCATTTTATTGAAATTGAGAGAATAACCCCCAAAAAATTTGACTTTACTCTTTTTCCGAAGTAACTCTCATCAACTAGCACTATTCTGATGGGAACCTTTAGGCATAATTCATCGAATTGGCTAGATGTAAAATACTAGTATCCCCTTTATATGATCTCCTATAGATAGAGATAGTGACATGCATTTCATTGACTTTCCATTTCAGAGATCTGCGGATCCTGATCTATTTTTAAATAGCTATAATTATTTTAAACATATAACATATTTCCACATGCATAAGAGCTCTTTCATTTATATTTAATTCATGTTCGGAAGAAGCCACATCTTATACGATATTCTACTAAATGGATATCCATTTTATGATCCATGTCTAATCTAAGTCTTGAAAAAAAAAATGGCTGAGATTGGGTCGCATCGGGTTTAAAAAATCTTGTTTCTTTGAACATGAAGAGATAAAGAAGCCATTGCAATTGCCGGAAATACTAGGCCCACTAACGGCACAAAAATAGATGGTAAGTTGAGAGTTGTCATAGAATGGGTACCTCGGTTTAATATTTGTACCTGTTATTCTTAATATTATATATTTTAAAATCTATTTAAAAATTCGTTATTAATTTTAAGTCGTATATAATTATACTATAAATGAGTATATAATAAGTGCAAGGAATGTAGAACTAAACAAATGTACTTATTAATTTAATTTTTCTACATGGAATATATGTCTGATAAACTAAGAGCTTGTTCGTCACAAAAAAATAATTGACCTTAAAGGTCTACTTGATTCTATTTTTATTCGAAGGAAAGAAAGCGTGTAGCTGAAATAACTCATTCAGAACGCCTTTTAAAAGATTACGTGGTACGATTGTATCGAATAAGCCCTTATGGAATAAATATTCAGCCGCTTGTGAACCTTCAGGTACTGTCTTATTCAATGTTTGTTCAATTACCCGTTTACCCGCAAATGCAATGTAGGCATTGGGTTCAGCAATAATGATATCCCCCAACATACCAAAACTAGCCGTCACCCCACCAGTAGTAGGAGATGTAAGGATTGATATATAGAATAACTTTTTATTTGATTGATAATCAAATAAAGCCGAAGATATTTTAGCCATTTGCATCAAACTCAAACTTCCTTCTTGCATCCGTGCGCCTCCGGAAGCACATACTAGAATAAGAGGTAGAAATTTTTTGGTAGCATACTCGACCAACCGGGTGATTTTCTCGCCTACTACGGATCCCATACTACCCCCCATAAACTGAAAATCCATAACCCCAATTGCTATAGGAATACCATTTAGTTGACCTGTGCCTGTTTGAACAGCCTCAGTTAATCCTGTCTTTCTTTGATAAGAATCAATGCGCTCTTTATAAGGTTCCTCCTCCGAATGAAATTCAATGGGATCAAGAGAGACCATGTCTTCATCCAAAGGATCCCAAGTACCTGCATCAATCGAAAGCTCGATTCTATCTGAACTACTCATTTTCAAATGATATCCACATTGTTCACAAATATACATTTTTGGCTTAAAAAATTTCTTATAATTTAATCCATAACAATTTTCGCATTGAACCCACAAATGCCTGTATTTTTGAGTTACCTCGAGATCATTAGAACTTGTAGTTATAGTTAAATCACTACCATTCGTGCTAGTTATTATACTGGCATTCTTGTTTTCACTACTAGTTCCACTTTCACCACAAATGTAACTAGAAATGTAACTGTCACTATCATTATCACTTAAAATGGAACTATCAATATGGATTTGAGAACGAAGATAACTGTCAATGCAACTATTAATATGATTACTCCAACTATATTTAGTATCATACATGTAATGATCACAGTGTGGATCCTCACCCTTAGATACATTATTCAGATAACTAGAATTCCAATAACTATAAAAAGAACTTTCTACTGCATTCGGAAAAGAATGATAATTATCAATCTCAAACATAAGATTTTCAATATCAAAATATATGGAATAACTGTCCCCATTACTATCCTTAACTAAAAAAGTGTCATCAGCGATGAAATTACGAATGTCCAGAACGCCAAATAAATGATCAACATTATTGTAACTCGAACTGTTACTATCACTCCAAGGAGGAATGCTTTTATACGTATCCGTTAGAATTGGATCTTCACTTCCAGAGGTATTTTCAATAGGACCAAGACTTCCCATTGATTTACTTAGTCCACATCTGTATTCTAACTCCTCCTTAGCTAACATCGAATTGAACCGCCGTTTTTCCATAGAGCTTTCTTGCCCCCTATTTACATGTTACATGAAAATACAATAGATGAATAGTCATTCGAC